AATATCAAAAAAAAATTTTTTTAGTTATGACCTATGCTCTTTATCACAAGCATATGTTTTTTACAAATTATCAAAAATCCAAGTTAGTAACTTTTCGAAATTAAAGGCTGTTCTTGAATATAACATATGCATAACATCCTTTTTTGTTAAGAATCAAATAAAGGATTTTTTTAAAGAACAAGGAATCTTTCATTATGAATTAAAAGATAAAACACTTTTAAATTCAAAAGTAAATCCATGGAAAAACTGGTTACGAAGTCATTATCAATACAATTTACCTCAGATTGCGTGGGCTAGATTAGTAACCCAAAAATGGAAAAAGAAAATAAACGAAGACTCTCTAGTTATAAAGCCAAGTTTAACCAAAGAGGATTCATATGAAAAAAACAAAGTTGATAATTACAAAAAACAAAATTTTTTTGAAGCCGACTCGTTATTAAACCCAAAACATAATTTAAAAAAAGATTCTATATATAATCTTTTTTGCTACAAATCTATTCATTCTACAGAAAAAAATTTTTTTGACATGTCTATAGGTATTACTCTAGATAATTGTTTAATCTCTTATTTTCTAGAAAAATATAATATTCGAAGTATGGGGGAAATCCGGCATAGAAAATATTTGGATTGGAGAATTATAAACTTTTGGTTTAGAAAAAAATTAAATATTGAGCCCTGGATTGATACCAAGAGTAAAAAAAAATATATTAAGACTAAAGTTCAGAATTATCAAAGAGTTGATAAAATAACTAAGACGGGTCTTGCCAATAAAAAAATAAACTTTTTTGATTGGATGGGAATGAATGAAGAAAAAATAAATCGTCGTATAACAAATTTTGAAATTTTTTTCTTTCCAGAATTTTTATTTTTTTCTAGTACATATAAAAAGAAACCTTGGGTGATACCAATTAAATTACTTCTTTTCAATTTTAATGAAAATAAAAATGTTAATAAAAGGATCACTGAAAAGAAAAAAGGTTTTATACGATCAAACGAAAAAAAATACCTTCGATTTTATAATCTACATAAAGAAGAAAAAGAATTGGCGGGTCAAGGAGAGCTTGAATCAGATAATGAAAAAAAAATAAATCCTGAACCAGCTCTATCAAACCAAGAAAAAAATATTGAAGAAAATTATGCGGAATCGAAGATAAAAAAACGTAAAAATAAAAAAAAATACAAAAGCAATACAGAAGTGGAACTCGATTTATTTCTCACAAGGTTTTCGCGTTTTCAATTGCGATGGAATTGTTTTTTTAATCAAAAAATGATCAATAATGTAAAAGTATACTGTCTCTTGGTTAGACTAAAAAATCCAAACGATATAGCGATATCTTCTATTGAAAGAGGGGAGATGAGTCTAGACATTCTAATGATTGAGAAGAATTTAACTTTTGCAAAATTAATGAAAAAAGGAATTTTTTTTATTGAACCTCTACGTTTGTCTGTAAAAAACGATGGACAACTTATGATATATAGAACCATAGGTATTTCATTGGTTCATAAAAAAAAAAAAAGTAAAAGATACAAAAAAAAAATTGAAAAATCCATTACAAAATATAAAAACAAAAATGTAAAAAAAAATAATAATAATTATGATTTATTTGTTCCGGAAAATATTCTATCCCCTAAACGACGTAGAGAATTTCGAATTCTAATTTGTTTCAACTTAAAAAAAAAAAAAACGAGGGATATTAATTCAAGATTAGATAAGAATATTCAAAACTGGACCACAGTTTTACATAAAAAGAAAGATCTTGATAAGGATAAAAAAAACCTAATTAAATTAAAATCCTTTCTTTGGCCCAACTTTAGATTAGAAGATTTAGCTTGTATGAATCGCTATTGGTTTAATACTACTAACGGAAATCGTTTCAGTATGATAAGAATACATATGTATACACGATTTAAAATTAATTAATGATAGATCCTTTTTACTATAATATATAAGTTACGGTATATGAAAACAACTGTATACATGAGATTAATTTAATCCATGACGTAGATACCAATCAGAACAGATACATAAATAAATTAAAAGAATCCTCCTTTTTAGATATAAATTTATACTTTTTAATAAAATTAAGAATAAGAAGTTGCTAATTAAATTCAGATCCTTGTACAAAAAAAATACCACTATTATTACTGATCCGTAAAACTCATATCTTTCAATTCATATAAAAAAGGGAAGGATTTATTTTTATGATAAAAAATGCATTCATTTCATTTCAAGAAAAAAAAGAAGAAAGCAGGGGATCTGTTGAATTTCAAGTATTCAGTTTCACTAATAAGATACGAAGACTTACTTCACATTTGGAATTGCACAGAAAAGATTATTTATCTCAGAGGGGTCTACGAAAAATTCTGGGAAAACGTCAACGACTGCTGGCTTATTTGTCAAAAAAAAATAGAGTACGTTATAAAGAATTAATTAATCAGTTGAATATTCGGGAATTAAAAACTCGTTAAATTACAAAATTGTGAATTAATTAATTTTTTATATTTTTAATTTTTTGATAAACTTATTTTTCAGCAATATAATTCATGCTAGAACGAATCAAGGAAAAACTTATGAAGAGACCTGTTACAGGAAAAGATCTTATGATAGTCAATATGGGACCTCACCATCCATCCATGCATGGTGTTCTTCGCTTAATTGTTACTCTAGATGGCGAGGATGTTGTTGACTGTGAACCCATATTGGGTTATTTACACAGGGGAATGGAAAAAATTGCAGAAAACCGAGCAATTATACAATATTTACCTTATGTAACGCGATGGGATTATTTAGCTACTATGTTTACAGAAGCAATAACAGTAAATGGACCAGAACAATTGGGAAATATTCAAGTTCCTAAAAGGGCCAGCTATATCAGAGTAATTATGCTGGAATTGAGTCGTATAGCTTCTCATCTGTTATGGCTCGGCCCTTTTATGGCAGATATTGGTGCACAAACTCCTTTTTTCTATATTTTCAGAGAACGAGAATTTATATATGATCTATTCGAATCTGCCACCGGTATGAGAATGATGCATAATTTTTTTCGTATTGGAGGAATTGCGGCTGATTTACCTTATGGTTGGATAGATAAATGCTTGGATTTTTGTGATTATTTTTTAACCGAGGTTGTTGAATATCAAAAACTGATTACACGAAATCCTATTTTTTTAGAACGGGTTGAAGGAGTTGGGATTATTGGTGGGGAAGAAGCAATAAATTGGGGTTTATCCGGACCAATGCTACGTGCATCCGGAATACCATGGGATCTTCGTAAAGTTGATCGTTATGAGTCTTACGATGAATTTGAATGGGAAATTCAATGGCAAAAACAAGGGGATTCATTAGCTCGTTATTTAGTACGACTTAACGAAATGACAGAATCCATAAAAATTATTCAAGAGGCTCTGGAAGGACTTCCGGGAGGTCCCTACGAGAATTTAGAAAGCAGAGGCTTTGATAAAAAAAGGAATCCAGAATGGAATGATTTTGAATATCGATTCATTAGTAAAAAACCTTCTCCTACTTTTGAATTATCGAAACAAGAACTTTATGTAAGAGTTGAAGCCCCAAAAGGGGAGTTGGGAATTTTTCTCATAGGGGATCAAAGTGGTTTTCCTTGGAGATGGAAAATAAGACCACCGGGTTTTATTAATTTGCAAATTCTTCCTGAACTAGTTAAAAGAATGAAATTGGCTGATATTATGACGATACTCGGTAGCATAGATATAATTATGGGAGAAGTTGATCGTTAAAATGATAATTTATGCAACAGAAGTACAAACTATAAATTCTTTTGTTAGATTGGAAGCTTTAAAAGAGGTCTACGGACTAATATGGATGTTTGTCCCTATATTTTCTCTTGTATTGGGAATCATAACAGGTGTACTAGTAATTGTGTGGTTAGAACGAGAAATATCTGCAGGGATACAACAACGTATTGGACCTGAATACGCCGGCCCGTTGGGAATTCTTCAAGCCCTAGCCGACGGGACAAAACTACTTTTCAAAGAAGATCTTCGTCCAGCTAGAGGAAATAGTCCTTTATTTAGTATTGGACCGTCGATAGCAGTTATCTCCATTTTACTAAGTTATTCAGTAATTCCCTTTAGCAATCACCTTGTTTTAGCGGATCTCAATATCGGTATTTTTTTATGGATTGCCATCTCAAGTATTGCTCCTATTGGACTTCTTATGTCAGGATATGGATCAAATAATAAATATTCTTTTTTAGGTGGTCTGCGAGCTGCTGCCCAATCGATTAGTTATGAAATACCATTAACTCTATGTGTTTTATCAATATCTCTACGTGCGTTTCGTTGAAATATAAACATTTTTACTATATACGTTTCTTCTAGACTAATAAGTTAAAAACGGAATATATATATTTATTTTTGGGTTAATCTTAATAAAAGGAATTTGATAGTTATATATGAGTGAAAAAAACTGCTCAGAAATTAGCAGTAAAAAAATTTGAGTCTCATTTCCTATGTACAAAGGTTAAACGGAAATAAACATAATCGTAATAATAACTTTACCCCAAGGTTGGTTGATTTAGTCATCCTGGCTTGAAGCGGGTTCAAAATATTAACCGTATGGCGTTTTCACTATCAGTTATATAGATTAACATACATGTATTACAAAGTGAGCGGCAATTAGGTAAAAGTGAGTGGATGGTTAGAAACACCAAAATACACAAAGAATTTGTAACAGAGATTAAACAAATTGCAAAGGATCTTTATGCATACCATAAGATAACAAAAAAAGAAGATTAATTGGGGCTTGAAATTAGTAGAAATGATCAGACAGTACTACCCAAGATTCCGATTCAGAGTATGCTCCTATCCACCGATAAATGTAATGACTATCAGAAACGAAATAATCTTTTATTTTTTAAGTCCACCAACTTTTTTGTAAAAAAGGAAAGAAGAATAGGAACGAAACAAGGATATTTTTTTCATATATTTCGAAAATAAAATCGAATTTCTGTCATGAATAATAAACTAATAGGATGTCTAATTCTTTTTCGTAATTGAAAACCACGATGGGCTGAAATACCTTTTTTTATTTTTACAAGGAGTTTTTTATTAAAGGATTAAGTTATTACTCAACAAATAGAAATTAAATTTTGTAAAGGATGAGATGAATTCCGAAGCGCTTTTTTTGATTCTTAGAATTTGAGCAGACAGAATTCCATTGCTATAATTCGGGACCCCAGATAGTTTTATATTTAATCTCTTTTAGAACACATCATATCCATCTAAATAATACTAATCTGGTCCTTAGATTTATTTATGGCCCCCGAGGAGCCGTATGAGGCGAAGACCTCATGTACGGTTTTGTAATAGCGGTGAGAATAGTAATGTTATCACCGACTAGGATTATCTAACAGTTTAAGTACAGTTGATATAGTTGAGGCACAATCAAAATATGGTTTTTGGGGATGGAATTTGTGGCGTCAACCTATAGGTTTTATCATTTTTCTAATTTCTTCCCTAGCAGAATGCGAGAGATTACCGTTTGATTTACCAGAAGCGGAAGAAGAATTAATAGCAGGTTATCAAACTGAATATTCAGGTATCAAATTTGGTTTATTTTACGTTGCTTCTTATCTAAATCTATTAATTTCCTCATTATTTGTGACAGTTCTATACTTAGGCGGTTGGAATATTTCTATTCCGTATATATCTATTCTGGAGCTATTTGAAAGGGATCAAACTTTTGTAACAACAATTGGTATCTTTATTACATTAGCTAAAACATATTTGTTCTTGTTCATTTCTATCGCAACAAGATGGACTTTACCTAGGCTAAGAATGGATCAACTACTAAATCTTGGATGGAAATTTCTTTTACCTATTTCCCTTGGTAATCTATTATTAACAACTTCTTTCCAACTCTTTTCACTATAAATTGAAAATAAATCCAATATATTCATTACTTGTTTTAAACAAGAGAAAGAAAAAAAGATAAAATTATTCATAGATAATTAGAATATGCTTCCTATGATAACCGGGTTCATGAATTATGGTCAACAAACCCTACGAGCTGCAAGGTATATTGGTCAAGGTTTCATGATTACCTTATCCCACACAAATCGTTTACCTGTAACTATTCAATATCCCTATGAAAAATTAATAACCTCGGAACGTTTCCGCGGGCGAATCCATTTTGAATTTGATAAATGCATTGCTTGTGAAGTATGTGTTCGAGTATGTCCTATAGATCTACCTGTTGTTGATTGGAAATTGGAAACGAATATTAGAAAAAAACGATTGCTTAATTACAGTATTGATTTTGGAATTTGTATATTTTGCGGTAATTGTGTTGAATATTGTCCAACAAATTGTTTGTCAATGACTGAAGAATATGAATTTTCAACTTATGATCGTCACGAATTGAATTATAATCAAATAGCTTTAGGTCGTTTACCAATGTCATTAATTGACGATTACACTATTCGAACAATTTTAAATTCACCTCAAACAAAAAAGGAGTAAACCCATTAAGTTTATTAAAAAAAGAATTCAAATTTTTTGAATTATATAAAGAATTTAATTAAAAATTTGTATTATATTTATATAATAATATTAAGTATTAAGGCTCATTCTTTTAATATAATAAATTCGTAATTACTTTATTTAAACAGATAAGTTGAACACTTTAGCATAAAAAAGCGAAACTGTCTAATAATTGTATCTACATAAATTCATATCCATTAGATTCTAATTTTACTCTATTAGAAACATATTAAAAACAAATTCCCCGGTTAAATTAATAAGGTCATGAAAAGGGTTTCGATTTTTCTTATTTTAATAATATAATGGATTTGCCTGGACCAATACATGATTTTCTTTTAGTTTTTCTGGGATCCGGTATTATAGTAGGAGGTCTGGGAGTGGTATTACTTCCCAACCCAATATTTTCGGCCTTTTCCTTAGGATTTGTTCTTGTTTGTATATCTTTATTGTATATTCTATCAAATTCCCATTTTGTGGCTGCTGCACAACTCCTTATTTACGTGGGGGCCATAAATGTTTTAATCATATTTGCTGTGATGTTCATGAATGATTCAGAATATTCCACAAATTTAAATCTGTGGACCGTTGGGAATGGGATTACTTCGTTGGTTTGTACAACTATTCTTTTTTCATTAATTTCTACAATTCTCGATACGTCATGGTACGGGGTTATTTGGACTACAAGATTAAACCAGATTCTAGAGCAAGATTTAATAAGTAATAGTCAACAAATAGGAATTCATTTATCAACAGATTTTTTTCTTCCATTTGAACTCATTTCAATAATTCTTTTAGTTGCTTTGATAGGTGCAATTTCGGTGGCTCGTCAATAAAAAAACGTTCAATTAGTAAAGACTAAAGAAAACTTTGTGTATGTTATGATATTTTTTTTCGTTCATTCAATTAAATTTGATTGAATACTATTTAATATTTTAAATATATATATATTTGAAATATTTTTTTACCTAAATTTTACCTAAATTTAGTTTTTATTCGTACTTTTTTGTTATATTCTAGTTGATTGAATCCGGTGAATTATTGTTCATATTGAAATGAATCAAAATTGATAAGGAGTTGCTGAATGATACTCGAACATGTACTTGTTTTGAGTGCCTATTTATTTTTGATTGGTCTTTATGGATTGATCACGAGTCGAAATATGGTTAGGGCTCTTATGTGTCTTGAACTTATACTCAATGCAGTTAATATGAATTTCGTAACATTTTCTGATTTTTTTGATAATTCCCAACTAAAAGGGGATATTTTATGCATTTTTGTTATAGCAATTGCAGCCGCTGAAGCAGCTATTGGATTAGCTATAGTTTCGTCAATTTATCGTAACAGAAAATCAACTCGCATCAACCAATCGACCTTATTAAATAAGTAGCATAAATAAAAAAATTATAGATTTTAATTTGCATATATATATTATAGGTTATGACTTACGAGATTTTATTTGTGAAAATATAAGAAATCAAAGTATTTTAGCCCCATTTTTTAATCAATTGAGCCAGAATTCATTACAAAAATTCTATTAAAGGAAATCATTGCTTCATCTAGTATTTTAATATATCATTCAGTTAGAAGTTTACTAGATTGAAAATTTATGACATTCAAAAAACTATAGATCCTATGTCACATTCAGTAAAAATTTATGATACCTGTATAGGATGTACTCAATGTGTCCGAGCATGCCCTACAGACGTATTAGAAATGATACCTTGGGATGGATGTAAAGCTAAGCAAATAGCTTCCGCTCCAAGAACCGAGGACTGTGTTGGTTGTAAGAGATGTGAATCTGCCTGTCCGACGGATTTTTTGAGCGTTCGTGTTTATTTATGGCATGAAACAACTCGAAGCATGGGTCTAGCTTATTGATACGTTACCGAAAACCTCATTTGAATAAATTTGGAATAAATTTTATTTTTTTTTTTATTGACAAGTACTCGTACTCAAAAAAGTTAAATTATATTTTTTTTGAGTACGCGTTCTTTGGACCTGGTGTATCTTGTCTTTACCACGAATGATTTTCCTTGGTTAACAATAATTGTTGTTTTTCCAATATCTGCTGGTTCGTTAATGTTATTTCTCCCGCATAGGGGAAATAAAGTAAATAAATGGTATACTATATGCATTTGTATATTAGAACTTCTTCTAACGACCTACGCTTTTTGTTATAATTATAAAATGGACGATCCATTAATTCAACTGTCCGAAGATTATAAATGGATAAATTTTTTTGATTTTTACTGGAGAATGGGAATAGATGGACTTTCTATAGGAACAATTTTACTGACGGGATTTATTACTACTTTAGCTACTTTAGCGGCTTTTCCTGTTACTCGGGATTCCCGATTATTCCATTTCCTGATGTTAGCAATGTACAGCGGTCAAATAGGATCATTTTCTTCTCAGGATCTTTTACTTTTTTTCATCATGTGGGAATTAGAATTAATTCCCGTTTATCTACTTTTATCCATGTGGGGTGGAAAGAAACGTCTGTATTCAGCTACAAAATTTATTTTATACACTGCAGGAAGTTCTATTTTTTTATTAATAGGAGTTTTAGGTATAAGTTTATATGGTTCGAACGAACCAACATTAAATTTAGAACTATTAGCTAATCAATCCTATCCTGTCACACTCGAAATACTACTTTATATTGGATTTCTTATTGCTTTTGCCGTCAAATCACCGATTATACCTTTACATACTTGGTTACCTGACACCCACGGCGAGGCACATTACAGTACCTGTATGCTTCTCGCTGGAATCTTATTAAAAATGGGAGCATATGGGTTGGTTCGAATCAATATGGAATTATTACCTCACGCTCATTCTATGTTTTCTCCTTGGTTGATGGTAGTCGGTACAATCCAAATAATTTATGCAGCTTCAACATCTCCTGGTCAACGTAATTTAAAAAAGAGAATAGCCTATTCTTCTGTATCTCATATGGGTTTTATAATTATAGGTATTGGTTCTATAACGGACCCTGGACTTAATGGAGCTATTTTACAAATAATATCTCATGGATTTATTGGCGCTGCACTTTTTTTCTTGGCAGGAACTAGTTATGATAGAATTCGGCTTGTTTATCTTGATGAAATGGGTGGAATGGCTATCTCCATTCCAAAGATATTTACAATGTTTACAATCTTATCGATGGCTTCCCTTGCATTACCGGGCATGAGTGGTTTTGTTGCAGAATTAATCGTTTTTTTTGGAATAATTACCAGCCAAAAATATTTATTAATTTCAAAAATTTTAATTATTTTTGTAATGGCAATTGGAATGATATTAACTCCTATATATTTATTATCTATGTTACGCCAAATGTTCTATGGATACAAGTTAATTAATGTCAAAAACTTTTCTTTTTTTGATTCTGGACCCCGAGAGTTATTTCTTTCAATCTCTATTCTTCTACCAATAATAGGTATTGGGATTTATCCTGATTTTGTTCTCTCATTAGCAAGTGACAAAGTCGAATCCATTTTATCTAATTATTTTTATGGCTAGTTTTCAGGAAATTAAAAAAAGCATTAAATTTAATTGTAATCAGAAGTCTTTGGTCTTTGTATTGTGAGAACCTTTTGAATCATTGTACTACTTGATTCAAAAGGTTCTTGATTATTTACTACTAAAACTAAATTATATTTCTTAACTTATATGAAGTTATATATAGATGCTATTCTTTTTTATTTGGATTCCTTTATTTTTTGGTTAATGGTTTATTTAATTCGATGTAAATGAACCATAACTATGTAAACCAATTCCTAAAAGATTGACGCCAAAATAGCATATCCAAATTAAAAGAAAGCCTATAGAAGCCACAATTGCAGAATTTATACCCCTAACATTCCTATTTGTTTTAATATGTAAATAAATTGCGAATATAGTCCAAGTAATAAACGCCCAAGTCTCTTTTGGATCCCAATTCCAATATGAACCCCAGGTCTCATTAGCCCATACAGCTCCTGAAAGAATGCCGACGGTTAAAAAAATAAATCCAAGACTAATAATACGAAAACTCCAATAATCTAATTGTTCAATCAATTGATACCTATAATAATTTCGAGAAAAACTAAAATTAATGTTTTGTTGTAGTAAAATAGAATTTCTTTCATTTATGTCGTAAAGTACATCAAAAGAAAATAATTCATTTAATAAATTATTTTCTTTTATATTCTTTTTCCAAAAAGTAGGGCCAACTTTGCGAAATGTAATGACTAGAAGAGCTATTGATAATAATGATCCGCATAACAGAGCGCCATAGCCTAATATCATCATACTTACGTGCATCATTAACCACTGGGACTGGAGAGCTGGTACTAATATTGCAGACTGAGGCATTTTGTTTAAAAGACCTGAAGTAGCAAAACCCTGAATAAAAATAGCACTTGGCGCAGTTATTGCGTTTAGTTGATTTTTTTGTTTTTTATTAAAATAGGAAACAATATGAATAATTGAAAAAGCCCACGAAAGAAAAATTAATGATTCATATAAATTACTTAAAGGAAAATGTCCTGAATAAATCCAACGAGTGAATAATAATCCTGTTATACCAAAAAATGTAATAACGATTCCTTTATCTGATGAATCAAAAAATCCTATGATTTCATCTAAATTAACTAATAAAGTTAAAAAATAAATTGTCAGTACAATAGAAACGACCGAAAAAGATATATGAGTTAATATATGCTCTAAAATTGAAAAAATCATAAAAAATTTGTTAAAAATTAATAAATTAATAATAGGTTTTACCCGATTTTCGAAAAAGTAGGGTATTTGTTTGATTATAAAACTTATAATATCTCTTTTATAAGATCTTATGCCGCTACTCGGACTCGAACCGAGATGCTATAGCACTGCTTCCTAAGAGCAGCGTGTCTACCAATTTCACCATAGCGGCAACTTGTTCAAAACAATACTAACAAGTTTTTATTTAATCGTCGAGATTAAAATGCCAATTCAATGGAATTTACAATTGATTTAATGAATAAAAACCTGTTTAAATAGGTTTTTGGGGTTTTAATTCCATTAATATATATTTTTTTTTACCTTAGTTAGTTTAAATTTTTTAAATTAACTTTTTGTACTTTTTTTTTTTAGAATACAATAAAAAATTCTTTTTATAAAAATTAAAACTTCGCCAAAATCCTTAGAAATTTTAAATAAAAAAAGATTTGCCTAATTGCTCAAGAAAAAAAATAATAATTATCAAACCATCTGTTTTGCTACATTTTTTTATATTGTACAAATATAAGATTTTTTGATCACTTATAAATAATATATTATTATTTATTATTATCTAATATTCATTTGTTGTGGATAGATGCTTTTATCAATTTGATTCCAAGTAAAGAATATAACAATTCAGATAACTAAAAATTCCTAAAAGTATAAAGTTAAAAGTTTTTAACTTAGAATTAATTAATTTTAAGAACCTATTGATTTCGCTTAAAGATCTTGTATTTCCTCGTTAAGAGTAAATACAAGATCTTTTTTTATTATTGCATCAAGTTAGTGATGGGGAAAAAAAGAATCCCTTTGTTTGGAAAAAAAAATAAATGTTAACCTTTCTTTTTATCTATATATTGTCTTTTTTCCTCTTTTGGTTCCTAATTTATTTTTTTTTCTAAAAAATTAGTTTTTTTTTTAGGATTATTCTAATTATTATAGTTTTTTTATTTATTTTGTTGTACAAAAAAACTTTTTGAATTACCTGTAGAAAGTGATTTACCTAACGAAAAGGCTTTTAACGATGTCCAATATCCCTTCCTTTTCCAAAAATTCTTACGAATACGCTTTTTCGAGATAGAAGTACGTTTTTTTGGAACTGCCATTAAAAAATGAAAAAAAAAATTTTCAGTGTTATAATTGGATGTCAAAGACATTTATTATGCTATTCTTTCGTACTCCATATTGAGTTTTTTCTTTAAAATTTTATTATATATTATTTTAAATACAAAAAACATTCAAAAGTTTAAAACCCAACGGTTTTTTTACTTTTTTTTTATTTTTATTTTATTTAACGTTTGAAATCCGTACGAGAGTGCTCATTTAATTAATCTCTACTGATAGATTTTATTATCAATAAAATTCTGAAATTTCTTCACTTCATATGTAAAAATCGATTATAATAATCTTTCTTGCAAAAAAAAAAAAGATCACTTAGTGTACTGGAAGACAGTCACTAAATTCCAAAATTAAAATTAATTCCTTAATAATTCTAAATTATCAAACTCAAATAATTTTTTTATGTAAAGTTTTTTTTTTGTCGTGTAAATCTTTGTTCTATTCTTAATATATGTATATAAATTATTGTAATACGGAATTATAATTAACTTTTTCTGTATCTGTATAAAATCACAATTTTATTTAGTAGTAATAAAAAAAAGACAAAAAAAAATTTTTTGCAATAGCTTAGTAATATTATTTAATCACTTCTAATTTTTTGATTTGAATATATATTTCGTTTCAAAGATTCATGAAGGATTATACTAATTCAAAAAATTTATATTTCGGTTTGAAATCGCGTGCTTTTTTATTGTCCCTTTTGAAAAAAAAATATATATACAAACCAGTGAATAAGAAATAAAAAATTTAAGAATAAAATAAAAAGGGTTTTTTATTTTATGGAACATACATATCAATATTCATGGATCATCCCTTTCATTCCACTTCCAGTACCTATTTTACTAGGAGTTGGACTTCTACTTTTTCCGACAGCAACAAAAAACCTTCGGCGTATGTGGACTTTTCTGAGTATTTTTTTCTTAAGTATAGTTATGGTCTTTTCACTCTATCTATTTATTCAACAAATTTTTCTAAGTTCTATTCATCAAAATGTATGGTCTTGGACCATAAATAATGAATTTTCTTTTGAGTTCGGTTACTTTATTGATCCACTTACTTCTATTATGTCAATATTAATTACAACTGTTGGAATTTTGGTTCTGATTTATAGTGACAATTATATGTCTCATGATCAAGGATATCTGAGGTTTTTTGCTTATATGGGTTTTTTTAATACTTCAATGTTAGGATTAGTTACTAGTTCTAATTTGATCCAAGTTTATTTTTTTTGGGAATTAGTTGGAATGTTTTCATATTTATTAATAGGTTTTTGGTTCACACGACCTGTTGCGGCGAATGCTTGTCAAAAAGCTTTTGTAACGAATCGTGTAGGGGATTTTGGTTTATTATTAGGAATTTTAGGTCTTTATTGGATAACTGGCAGTTTTGAATTTCAGGATTTGTTCGAAATATTCAATAATTTAATTTTAAATAATAGAGTAAATATCTTATTCCTTACTTTGTGTGCATTTCTCTTATTTGTGGGTCCTATTGCTAAATCCGCACAATTTCCTCTTCATGTATGGTTACCTGATGCCATGGAGGGCCCTACTCCTATTTCGGCTCTTATACATGCTGCTACTATGGTAGCGGCGGGAATTTTTCTTGTAGCTCGTCTTCTTCCTATTTTTATAGTTATCCCTTCTATAATGTATATAATATCTTTGATAGGTATAATAACAGTACTCTTAGGAGCCACTTTAGCTCTTGCTCAAAAAGACATTAAGAGAGGTTTAGCCTATTCTACAATGTCTCAACTGGGTTATATGATGTTAGCTCTAGGTATGGGGTCTTATCGATCCGCTTTATTTCATTTGATTACTCATGCTTATTCGAAAGCTTTGTTGTTTTTAGGATCTGGATCCATAATTCATTCAATGGAAGCTATAGTTGGATATTCTCCCGATAAAAGTCAGAATATGATTCTTATGGGTGGTTTGACAAAACATGTACCGATTACAAAAACTGCCTTTTTAGTAGGAACACTTTCTCTTTGTGGTATTCCACCCCTTGCTTGTTTTTGGTCTAAAGATGAAATTCTTAATGATAGTTTGTTGTTTTCGCCAATTTTTGGAATAATAGCTTGTTCAACAGCGGGATTAACCGCATTTTATATGTTTCGGATTTATTTACTTACTTTTGAAGGACATTTAAACACTTATTTTATAAATTACAGTGGAAAAAAAAGTAGCTCCTTATATTCAATCTCTTTATGGGGTAAAGAAGAAGAAAAAAGACTTAATAGAAATTTTGAGTTAGTACCATTATTAACAATGAATAATACGAAAAGAGCTTCTTGTTTTTGCAATAAAACATATAAAATTAGTAATAATGTAAGAAATAAAACTTTTATTACTGTTGAAAATTTTGGACTTAATACAAGAACTTTCTATTATCCCCATGAATCAGACAATACTATGCTATTTCCTATGCTTGTATTGCTTTTATTTACTTTGTTTGTTGGAGCCGTAGGAATTCCTTTCAATCAAGAAGGAATAGACTTTGATATATTATCAAAATTATTCACGCCGTCGATAAACCTTTTGCATAAAAATTCACAAAATGTTGTAGATTGGTATGAATTTTTGAGAAATGCAACTTTTTCAGTCAGTATAGCTT